CTTGCCCTTGCGGTGAGCGATTAAATAATATAATACGTGAATATATGCCAATGGTTGATGATCGATATACTGGAAAAAAAAAAACTTATGCATTTATGATAACCACAATCATCTTAACACTGGCTTTATCGGAGACCGTCTCACGCCAGGGCATTTATCTCCCATTAGATGTAGGAATATGACGACAATGACTAGAACACCGTTAAGGGCAGGTAATATGCATGTGAGATATAGGTCATATAGTACATCTCAGGGTCAGGGTTCTAAAATCACTGTGTATAAATTACTGGATGGAATTGATATGTATATCAGGTTGATCTATGAGATGCATTTGGAAGAACAATTTCAAATGACTAGTTCAGATGACATACTATTAATAAAAAGCCTTTTGGAAAAAGGTAGCTATTCATTTACCCCTCTACAGTTAGATGTGGACAAGGAGTTAATAGTTCGTAGTCCGTATGACTGTATAGTTATGGGAGCTCTTTACACTGTTCTCGTCGAAGGTTTATCCCCCTATTACGGGGAAAATTGCTTTAGTAAGTATGAGAAAGATATCAATTTGTATGATACCCAAGGATGTCATCATAATAGTTATCTTCAATTTCATAATAGAATTCTGGAGTGGAGAGATATGGATGGTCTGATTCTAATCGAATCTAGAAGATCTTTATACAGAAGCAAGTTACGACTAATTGAGAAATTACGACCTATTATGGATACCCCTTTACTGAACCTTATAAAGAACCTAATTGAGATATCCGCCTGTGATAAGGATTTCTTCGAGTTTAACAAAACCTTTCACTATACAGGTACTGTACCTAAAAAAAGCAAATATACTGAAAATAGCATTGCTTATTGTTTCCCACCTTATGAGAGGTATGATCAACCATATCAGAATCTCAGATATGAACTCTTCAATTTCTTATTGGATGATGTTGATCAGCTATTAGTCCAACAACTACCTAATGTGAATTATGCTCGCTTATATGAATATATCTTTATGCCTTATAGAAGGGTCACTGACTCAATTTCTAGTGAAGTAATTTATTTGAACTTATATCATTCCATATATAATATATACGATGAATGTAACTTACTTTCACCTTTGGTAGAGCGTACAACTAGGGAAAAAGGTTTGATTTTACCTAAGAGAGGTTTCAGTTATGTACTCAACAAGGAGGGGTCATGTGTCATTGAATTAGCCAATTATCCATTTTAATTGGCAGTGGGAGGAAATAAGTGTGGTAAGGGGGAGGGCGGATCCCCTTGCAGTTGAAGATCGAGTCACGTAGTGTCGGACTCTTAGGGCACTGGAACGAGTCCCTTGCATTTCCTTTTCTTTTGAGAATCGCCATATCGAATAGGGAACTCAGGTCTGGGATGCGGTACTGACTTCAATTCACTCATTTCTGATCCGGTCAGAAGGGTCTCTCATCCTATCCAGTCTCAGATCAGCAAGTCAACTACCTATAGGTCTTTCTCAGATCAAATAGGCGGTTCACTACTTGAGGAGGAATGCATACTATATCAGTCTAGTGGAGTGTTGTCCCTTTCACTCTTGCCGTTGGGCTGCTGAGAGACTCTGAAGAACCTCTCTGTCCGTCAGATTCTTGACTCGGTATCTTATAGTTGAATAAGGTCATCCGAAGGGGTTCATAAGTGATGGAGCTGGTCGGAGATCATACACGACTTCTCCCTGGGGTCCCGCTCTTCACCTAGGAGTTGAGAACATCTACAAACTACATGACTCTCCGAGGGTAGGGAGCGAACCGGACAACAACCTAAGAACGGCAGCCCCCCGATGGTTGTTGCCGGGGAGCGGGGAAACAACAGTGAGGGAACACCCCTAACGAAGCAGTCTCGGGGTGGGCCCGAACGGAAGGGATGAACGAGAGAAAGAGAGTCTATTGTCTTGATTTCAACAACATGGAAAACTCTTCTTAACTAACTGAAAGATAGCGAAGAGAAGAGAGGGAGCACCCCTCAGTCATCGGTCTCGGGGTGAGCACTCTCGGAAAGGAGCGAGTAAGATCTTCCATGAACTGCCCCGAGGGTAGCACTCTAAAAAGCGTACCGAAGGGGGCAGCAAAGTGGGAGACAAGCCCAGACCCAAGGAGTGAGCTTACTCGGGGATGCGAACGAACGGGGCTGGACAGTCAGGGTAGCGAAACTAGGAACGGAGTTCGGGAACTCATCAGAGCATCCCGGAGCTCTTTCTTCCTTAGAGCTTGTGACAGGCTAAAAAGAAGCCCGGGATAGAAATTGCTGTAGGATGACAAGGCTCCTCCCCGAAGATGCCTACGGAAGGTGGGGGCAATGGGATAGCCTACTTCAGTTTCTGACTCTGTGGTGAATTGAGAGAGTCATTCCGCCCTAAAGGAGGATTGATTACCTGAGGAAAAGACCGTGCTTCAGGAAAGAGGATGTAAAGGATTATTCTGAGAGAATATGATCTCACTCAAGGGAGGGGCTAAGCTAAGAAGCCCAGGAGAAAGATCAATCAGCGGGATTGAATCCCAGGCTGAACCTAGAAAGATGAATCAAGAAAGAAGCCGATCATTGAATTGATTAACCTGATCTGAGAAAGATCTCATGTCCGAGTTCTACTCTTCGGGTTCAGAGCGGAGTTTCAAGACAAGAAAGAAGTGGTGCTTCTTTCCTGTACTCCAACTCGGTAGCTCATTCCGGATAAGCGAGTGAATGGCTTTCAAGCCAGGGAAAGAAGGAAGGAAAGAAAGCGAAGTAAGCATCCAACTCTGGTACTAGCAAACGATGACTCAGGAAAGTCAGTGAATCCCTTAAACTTCAGTAACAGGAGAGATTGTACTCTCGGTAAATGCTCAACGGTCAGTGTTCAAGACTCCTTGGAGCAGCTAAGGTCCTGACCCAGCTTCTCAAGTGGGTTTTGAAGCTTATAACCTTGCCGAGAGATGAGAAGTTGACTTTAGAGAGGTCCGATCTTTTCAGTCTCCAAGAAGGTGAGATTTGTCCAACCCTGTAGCCTTTTAGTATGAAGCCTACCCTGCTAACCCCTGGTACCAATAGAGTCATCCACCCCTCGTACCCTGTCAGCCTACTATGTCTCAATCTTGTGTTTTGTACCCTGCCAGCAAGTAAGCTAAGTGATGACAAACCGGTGCTGGAGTCTTTTTTCCATCTAGAGGGTGATTCAATGCCCTGCGGTACTCTTGTTGTAGGAGAACCTGTGTACCGGGATCTTTGGATCTTCTATTGAATGAGAAGGTACGGAAGTGAAAGCAGACTCAGAATCCGGTTAGAAAGAGAGATGCGATCGGCTATCTCTTTTCATGGATTTCAGAGTCGCATCCTTCAACATCTGATTCAAAGCTGTCCCTATCTAATGTATTCTTTCTATTAGGCTCTATATGGCCTTCTAATGCGTATGAGACTCCTCATGTGTAGAGAATCCTTCCATATGAAGATGGCAGAGAACTCCCAATAGCTCTATGAGATTCGCTTAGAACTCCTACTGACTTATAGGGCACTCCCAATGGATAGTTGACCTAGAATCAGCTTCTTCCTTTCCTGATGGCTTAAGAGTGGCTGTAGAGAGAGCATATGCACAACCCCTCTGAAGAGTCTTCTTACAAAACAGCCGCCCGGAAGAGAGTATCAAGAATCATTATAGTCCTTATGTCATTTTTTGTGCAATATGCATGTTATCCTAGCCTTACTCTAAAGAAACCTTCGTACTGTACTGCTCTTTATGAATGAAAGATATGTTTTGAATAGGGTTAAGATAGCCAGAGATATAAGAAGCTTGGATCAACTGCTTTAGCAGCTGGGCCCTTCACTGCAGTTCGGAAGCTAACCGATTGACAGCCGTCGATGTCCGCCGTCTCGTACTGATGTCTCAGTTCGTACCTTAGACAGGATCTTCTCCTTGGAACTTAGTCGCACGCCCACTCAGAATCGAAAGGGATCCGAAGATATCCATGTCAATCTCAATGCCAATGACATATGAGGCTCACCCAGATCCTTTGAAAGTAGTGAACAACAGGAATTCATTAAATAGCGAAGCTTGCACCAGAGCCTAAGAAGACTATAAGAGTTCTCTTTCTCGATGCGAAGAATAGAATAGTAAGGAAGTCAACTGATTAACCTAATATGCACTATTGAGATAACTTGAATCTAGCTAGATGCGGATTTACCGGTGGATGTGGAATTTCTGGTGTTGTTGAAAGGTAACTAGCTATAGACTAGGGGTCCTTTAGCCTTTTAGGGACTCTAGAACTGAATACCACTACTTAGACCCTATAGCAACCTTTCTAAGGTATAACCTTACAATTAGATAGACAGGGCGTAACCCAAGTAGGAATGAAAGGGCTAAAACTCTTGAACTACTGGGAAGATCATAGCAGAAAAGTGCCTATAATAGGACAGACGAGAGAAGGCTTAAAAGCTTGGAATCAGGACGGGCAGAAGAGTCTAGGTTTTGATCCCTGTGATCCTCTCAACTCATACTTAGGATAAGGGTCCAGCTACATATGCTAATAGTGAAAGATCTCTTCCCCTTCATCCCTTGCTTCTTATTCTTTCTCTCTCATACGATTTAGTTACCTCGGAGAAAAAGAGAAAACTTCTTCTTATTCCCAGGAGAAAGCTCTTTCTTATCGAGATTTCTCTATCGAGATTGAGATTCATAGAATGATCACAGAAACTGCATCTTGCTATCCGATTCCTTTACCGGAGTTGGGGCTCGGTTCTCTGTTATGAGCATAGCGTTAAGCGACTCTTTCTATCATTCGGAAAAGTGGCCTAGCTAACTCTTGTATTGATCAAAGACTTGGGTTCACCTCTCCATAGGAAAAGCTACCTAGCAAAGCAAACTTCACTTTCGGGTTTCAACTTCGAAGTTGGTCCTCAAGGAAGGAAGAAAAGGCCAAGGCCTATTTTCCATATCGTTAGTTAGGACCTATGGCTTATGCCGTACAGGTTTCACCCGTGAGGTCTCTCTTCTTCACGCATTAAGAGATCAAAAGAACTCTATCTAATGCAAGAGGTCAGTGAAGAGTTCATTCTGACACTTCGGGGATGAGTCATGGCAGTCCCGCAAGGAAGCCCAAGAAACTTGCATGCGGGGAATCGATCCTTCCTCACCCTTTTCCTATAGGGAAGAGGGGCATTCATCTTTCACTAGTGAAAGTCGAGGTTGAAAGTAGAGGTATAACCGGTTCTCCTCGACCTCCAGGGGAAGGTATCTTGAAGTTCTGTCTCCGTCTCCCTTGGTCTTTCCAGGGCTGCTTCTTTAAGCAGTTTCATAGTTCTTCAACGATTAGGAGCTGCCTAGAGAAACTTCGGTACTCGCTTTTGTTCAATTATAAAGAACCAAGCTTCAGGTCAAAGGAATTCTATCAAGTAGCAATGGTCAGACCATAAAGCAGGAAGAAAGGTATCCCGTGGGAACATATAGGGGAAAGTCAGGGCGAGCTACCACGCTCCTCATCTGACAGCAGAGCCTACAAGCCTTGGGAATGACAAGCTAACCGGGCTTCTTTTTCTTCTTCTTAAACCTCATCTTCTTGTCTTTGGGTTTGTCAGTGTAAGTAGGTGGCTGGGGTTCATCAGCATGATGTGCGGAGTTCGATTTCTCAAGCTTATCTTCATCTCTATCTTCATCTGGCTTATGGACACTGACCACTGTGGACTTCATCTTTTCTAGTTGTGAAGACAAACGGTATATCTCTAGATTTTTCTTCATGAGTTCTTCATCTTTTTTCTGGATTTAATATTGTAAGATAGTACTCTCATTACCATCTAACTCTACAATATATTTAGGGTCAGTATCAACCCATTTCTGATTAATATCAAAGATAGGATTCCTCTTAATATTTATTCTGACTCCAAGGTTAACCAAAGTCTCCATTTTGGTGATGTCAAGTCTATTCCAATCAATCCTGAAGTTAGATTCCACTGTGACCTGCTCAATTCTATCAATATCAGCGTATTGTGTCTCAAACCATTCATCATCAACTACTCCTTTGGCAGGACCCTTGTGCTTAATTATAGATTCATTCTTAGTGGTCAAAAGAGAATAACTCTTAGGTGCTAAGAAGAGGCCTTTCTTAAGGATGTATTCTAACTTAAATTTACCCAATTCGGTGGATGAGATTTCTTCTTCAGGAAGAGGACTGCCAAGAACTACTGAGTCTGTGTCCGTGTAGTAACTGTCAGATCTTGATATGTAAGGATACATATGAATCCTAGCGCAAGCTGTGACCGCAGCAGATAATTGAACGGCGGATATCCGTGGAGGGTTCCAGTCAGAGTCAGATACATAAGATGTATTGCTATGGTAAGTGATTAGAAAGCAATCATTGCTAAGTGGTTGCCCATCGATGAATTCTTTTTTCTTCAAGATTTGTTTATAGCGATCATAATTCCCGATTTCAGTTATAGTGCTATGGGGGTTAATTCCAAATCTACCGTATAGCGAGTTCATTAGTATCTTGTAAACATAGGACATAGCTTCATTACCTGTTTTCTTAGCCTCTTGTCTTTTTTCGAATAAGTCCAAAACAAAGTCCTCGAAAGGGGTGCTTTTTTTATTCTCAAACAAGTAGCCTGAGAGAGGAAGAATCTTGTAGCCTATCTGGCGCGCATACTTTAACTCCTCACTATAATAGACTCCCACGAATTTACCGGTAGGGAAGATGAGAACCTTAGTTTTCTCACACCTATAGGGTAGGAAAGGTCGAGTGATAGTTATAGGACATTCGACATAGGCCTCAATAAAGCCAAACAAGTGGTCTAAATCCTGATCTTGTAAATGACCATGCCAGACAGGCTTACCACCAGGCATTGGAAAAGACTTCATGATATAAGGATATAAAGAGTTCACATCGTAGTAGAATAGATTTTCACCCTGGGGTTTATAAGCATCAGCATGGCCACCATAGTAACCACGACGAATGAAGGTATCCTCATTCCGATTAGGAATATAGATAGGCCAGTTCTCTTGATCGTAATACTTTGTACGAAAGATGGCTAGAGCGAGCGCAGACAATGTTAATTTGTTCACTACATCGACATTGTACAATGTCCAATAGATCTCTTGAGCCTTCTGCATAACACCACCTAAGATATAGATATCCTGTTTCATATACTCTACATTTTAAGGCTATTGTCAAAGAAATAGAATCTCTGAATGACCCTTTTTTTTAGCGTGAATGGCTGTTCCTCTTTTTTCTTTTTTTTATGGCGGAAGTCCACGAAGGGATTGTTGGAGCTCATCAGGCCTGAGTCAAAATGAAATGGGTGGAAGCCATCCCAATCCCATTCAATCACGTAAATAACGAAAAAGTTCTAAAAATTAGAAAGAAAGAAAGAAAGAATAAGTAGAGCTAGACTGCATGAGTGGCTTGTAGGAGAAAGAGTGGAAGGATTCGGGACAAGACGGAGATGCAAGCTTGTCTGCTATTGGATGTTCTAGTTTAGCTCGCGGATTGGTCTTCATTGCGCACCATCCGGCTGGTAAGAATAAGAGATTGTTCCGCTAGTGTTGCTTGGTCAACAATTTGGAGAGTTTGCTTTTCTTTCATCTTTCTAAGAGCAGTCTGTTTGATCAAATCAGGGATCAGACCGCTCCTGGTGTTCGAACTAGTCATTAATGGTCGGCTGGTATCCTTTCTTTTTTCTTTTTTCGGTATGCCGCTTCGCGAGCTAGGAGCGAAAGAACCAAGTGGGTTGTGGTCATGTCAGAATTTGCACCTATTTGTATCTATTTAGTGATCAGTCTGCTAGTTTCTTTGATCCCACTCGGTCTTCCTTTTCCCTTTGCTTCCAATAGTTCGACCTATCCAGAAAAATTGTCGGCCTACGAATGTGGTTTCGATCCTTTCGGTGATGCCAGAAGTCGTTTCGATATACGATTTTATCTTGTTTCAATTTTATTTATTATTCCTGATCCGGAAGTCACCTTTTCTTTTCCTTGGGCAGTACCTCCCAACAAGATTGATCCGTTTGGATCTTGGTCTATGATGGCCTTTTTATTGATTTTGACGATTGGATCTCTCTATGAATGGAAAAGGGGTGCTTCGGATCGGGAGTAATCACTAGTGATAGGGCAAAAAGAGGGAGTAAGGACAAAGGAAAGAGCGATGCCTACATTCAATCAATTGATTCGTCATGGTAGAGAAGAAAAACGGCGCACGGACCGTACTCGAGCTTCGGATCAATGTCCCCAGAAGCAAGGAGTACGCCCGCGTGTTTCAACGAGAACACCGAAAAAACCAAATTCAGCTCCACGTAAGATAGCCAAAGTACGATTGAGCAATCGACATGAGATATTTGCTCACATTCCGGGCGAAGGTCATAATTCGCAGGAACATTCTATGGTGTTAATAAGAGGAGGTAGAGTGAAAGATTTGCCAGGTGTGAAATCCCATTGTATTCGAGGAGTCAAGGATTTGTTGGGAATTCCGGATCGAAGAAGAGGCAGATCAAAATATGGTGCAGAAAAACCCAAATCGATATGAATGGAGGATGCCTCTGGAACTTCTTTTTCTCGGTCAGGAGAGGTACGAAGTCACTCGACTGAAAGGAGAGGGAACAACCACAACGTTATGCCCTAAAATAGAAACGGAGCCCTTCCGAATGACCTATAATGGAGTCTAATCTAATACACTAGACAAGAAAGGGAGAAACCGGCATTCACTTTTAAAAGCGAAAGAAGACCGCCCGTCCGATTTCTTCGTCCGGTTTTATTTAACTTTTTTACAGATATTTCGTTTCTAAGTTTCCGGACTTGCCCTTCGCACGATTCTATCATAAAATGCTTGTTCCAATCGGAACTGCATGCAAAGTAAAAAAATAGGTTCTCTTATTTCTATAGAATTCCTGTATGGATGAAGGAGTTCAATTTGAAATTCTGAAGCCCGGAGATGGATGGTAAGGTGGTTTCTTGTAATTTTGGGAATCTTTTCGTTAATATGGATTCCCCATAGTCTCGGTGTCTGAGGATTTAGAGGATCCTCAAATAGAAGCACGATATGATTTCTTCATTATAGATTTAGATCTTTTTCGATAAAAAGATGGATAGGATTTCTTACTTCCACTTCCTATAGGACATGAGGGCTTCAAGCCTATGCTAAGAGAGTCAGGTTCCTGTCTCCTTTTTCTTTCTTCTTTTGCTTTCCCTGCAAAACTCTTCTCGGAAATTGATTGCTTGACTTTCAACTAAACAATCAAGAAATTATCTTCCCTTAACTTAATAGGGGCAACTCCTACTTAAAAAAATAAAAATTACTTTAAACCTGTTTTACTCTTTTTGTGGTAGTTGTCTGGACGTGGCCTTTCTTTCATTCCTTAGGTTAGGGAGTGAGAGGGAGGGCTAAGGGGAAAAGGGTGGGTGGCCCCTTATGCGCTTTTTTAGGAGGAGAAAACTCGGCTTGGATCAAGGATGGGCTCTTACAAATACAAAAGGGAATCTACTTTTTTTTTTCAAAACCTTTCTTTTTTTCGGTATGCCGCTCCGCGAGCAAGGAGTGCCACGCACGAGCGGAGCGAAAACAAAGCAGGGGGAATTATTCGTTGGGAGAAATCCTTTGATTGCGTATTGAATATAGATCCATGTCTTTCTTGTTCCACTAGCTAGGACAAAATTCTCAGATGTCCATTTCGTTATTACAACCTTCTTTTTTGATGTCAAAGACCAGAAGCTATGCGCTAATTCTCATTGGATCTCGGTTGTTCTTAACAGCGATGGCTATTCATTTAAGTCTTCGGGTAGCACCATTAGATCTTCAACAAGGTGGAAATTCTCGTATTCTGTATGTACATGTTCCTGCGGCTCGGATGAGTATTCTTGTTTATATCGCTACGGCTATAAACACTTTATTATTCCTATTAACAAAACATCCCCTTTTTCTTCGCTCTTCCGGAACCGGTACAGAAATGGGTGCTTTTTTTACGTTGTTTACCTTAGTTACTGGGGGGTTTCGGGGAAGACCTATGTGGGGCACCTTTTGGGTGTGGGATGCTCGTTTAACCTCTGTATTCATCTCGTTTCTGATTTACCTGGGTGCACTGCGTTTTCAAAAGCTTCCTGTCGAACCGGCTCCTATTTCAATCCGTGCTGGACCGATCGATATACCAATAATCAAGTCTTCAGTCAACTGGTGGAATACTTTGCATCAACCTGGGAGCATTAGCCGATCTGGTACATCAATACATGTTCCTATGCCCATTCCAATCTTGTCTAACTTTGCTAACTTCCCCCTCTCAACCCGTATCTTGTTTGTTCTGGAAACACGTCTTCCTATTCTATCTTTTCCCGAATCTCCTTTAAGGGATGAAATAGAAGCTCGAGAAGGAATAGCAAAACCTAGTTTACTTCCCAGCTCTGAACGCGATGTAATCAAACTTATGGTTGACGCCGTAGAGAATATAAAGCCCATATGCGAAGTGGAAAAAGTAGGAGTAGCAGGTACTATTTATGATGTCCCTGGGATTGTAGCCAGGGATCGTCAACGAACCTTAGCTATTCGTTGGATCCTTGAAGCAGCTTTCAAACGACGTATAAGCTACAGGATAAGCTTAGAGAAATGTTCATTTGCTGAGATTGGATGCTTACCGAAAGAGGGGAATTGCACGTAAGAAAAGGGAGAATCCTCATGGACTGGCTTCCACCAATCGAAGTTTCTCGCATTTCATATGGTGGTAAAGTGAGACCTCATAAAGAGCTCTATGATCCTCATTCAGTCAGATTATTCAGTAAGATATGGTTTGACCCTTTTCCTTTTTGTTTGAATCTTAATATAGCTATTCAGATTTAGTAGGGTGTACTCTTAGGAGATTTTTTGCAATAAACAAGTCTAATTCCCCCAGCATCTCAAGTGATTAGGCGGGAGCAGGATTCGAACCTGCAATCTTCAGGTCATGAGCCTGACGAGTTAACCAACTACTCTATCCCCGCTTCTTACCCTATCAGAAAGAAGGTTGTTATACCAATAGTTTTTACTCATTCCCAGCTGCATAGTGCCATCCTACCAGCGGCTCCGTCTCGCTGCCTTTCCTTTCCAGCTATCACTCTTTTAACCACCTTACGAAATTGACTTATTTCACATATTATATTGTACATGGGGAAGTCAAGAATGATAAATAGCGTAGATAAGAAAGGCGTCGTTAGCAGGATTAGGGCTTCCCATATCTTTCATTAAGAAAGAGCAGTACGAAGGTTGATTGAAGTGTGAGTTTTGCTATCCTTTTTCGACGAAGTTTAGATAACCATTTGGATGGATCAAGATGAATCCTCCAAAACATGGATAAGTTCGATCTCCTGGTTTTATCAGAATCAGATCTCCCGCTAGATTGAGCTTGTCAAGACAACTCAACAGATAGTCTACTTCAATACAGGATTGATTAGACTAAGTTGGGTAGTCGTCCTAGCTTTAGATTCCGTCCTGGCATTCTTCGATTTAGAATATGGGGTGAAAGGCAAAGTCTTTATTGGACTAGTTTTTATTGAAGGCATGGGTGTCCCAACCATCTTTATTGTCGACACTTGATGCGGGGGTTTAACTTCGAGTACGATCCAGCTCCATCAGTTGAAAGCGGGACAGAGTCCTTATCGCTTGCTAGGCTAGGGGGACGGTTCCTCATCATGAATTAGGTCGGGTTGTCTCCTTACTTAAGTCCTTCCTTTCGTGAAAAAGATTCTTTCCCATCCGAATGGCTAGCGACTTTAGGCGCACGTGGTGGATTGATCATCAAAGAGGTGGGCGAGTGATTATAAGCTTTCTGTCTTTTTACACTCCCATCACGCCCTGCTAGGTTGGTTTCAAAATAGAATGCTAACTGCCTTATTCAATTACCGGGGTGGAAATGTCTTAGATCTGAAGAGTCCACTTTCACCCTTTCGTTAACTATGGCATTCAGTCACGAGGGAGAGCCTATTTTTTTGTAGGCCCTATTTTGTAGGCATGGAACTCACTCGCTCTACTAGGCTTTGAAGTTTAGAGTTCTTCCTTAAAGTTATTCTAACAGTTGAAAGAATGGCACAGTCTGATAACAGTGATGGTATACTATCTCTTATTTAGACTGATAACTGTTCTGTTAGACTATAAAGGAAGAGTCGTAAGGTTGACGAAGTCCTTACCCCGACTTATCCTAGTGCTACTCCTACAACAACAGCTATCTACTAGCAAGACTACTTTAATAAGGAAAGTCATCCTAGCACTAGGATAAGTTAAGCATGTCTATCGGTCGATTTCCCTCATGCTGTAAATAGAACAAGATCTTCTTATTCATTCACGGTCTTACTTATAAATAAAAGTCGAGAAGCGCTCCAACCAAATAGTCAATTTCGATCTTTCTTCTGTTATGATATATCTCGCATTTACATACTCCTTCCTCTTCTTGCCTGATACAGAGAAGAAGACTTCAAGCACAAGCATTGATCGACCTGTGGGATTTCACTAATGTCAATATGATGGATAAGAGGAACTATATATATAAGATATCAGATCTGTTATCCGCTACAACTCTAACTCCTAACTCAGGAACTACCTAGCTACCTTAATTAATTAACGTAAATCCGAGATTGGATTGAGATAGGCCAGGATTGAATGCATCTCTCCTGTCCTGTAATGGGTTCACTCGATACAAGGGGTCTAAGACCGCACGGGAATGCATCCAGTCAATTCAGGATCATCAACATTTCTTAGACCTTGATCTTAAAGCGGTGACTTCAGCGACTTACTCTCATTCTTTTCTCAAACAAAGGACTTCGCTGACTGGTCGCACTCAATAATGCTAGTTTAGTTCCTCCCTTGATCGCCCGTCTGTAATCTGTAATGGGAAGATTTTCTGCTTTTTCTCTTCCAACAAGGGATCCTGTTCATCCACTCAAGCGCATTGGATCGTTGGTTAGCGTGGGTGGGCATCTCACTCCCTCAAGTATTTACAATTTCACATTGGGCTTTGGCCGAGTGAACCCCTTTTGATAGACGAGCTTAAGCTAGGTTCAGAATAGATAGATGGGTGTGTAGAATGTGATACCTCATTTCGATGCATAGCCCTTTCATCAGTATGGGGCTGATTGAAGCCAGTAGGAGGGGCCCTTCTTAAAGCCCTAGTTTCAGGGTGTAAGGGAGAGAGGAAGAGAGGGCTGCTCCCGCGCTTACTACTTGTTAAAAGAGAAAGCATTGAACCTTAGCAGCAGACAAAAACGCAACTGTAATGGTGCTCCCGAAAGACCCTCACTACAAGATTCACTTTGACATCGCTCCTGCCAATTATGATAGGCATTTCACCACCTGAAGGAAAGAAGAAAGGCCGGCTTCCCTATTATACTAGGATGGATTCCCAGACACGCCTTCCACTACTAGACGGAAGACTAAGAAGAAAGCAAAGTCAACCTAAATGAAAGGCTTCGGGGATGGCGCTAGACCTGCAACCGCATTCACTCGATCTACGACTTCGAAGACATCAACTGAGGGAAGAACGAAAACGGATTCCTTATTTGCTAAAGTTTAATATAAATAGGGGAGTTAAAGAGTCTCAAGACTAAGCCAATGCGCCTTCCACGACAAAGACAGACACGAACCGGGCCACTAGGGGTTCTTACACGAGAATGGATTACCTGAAGGCCGACTAGTTGCATTAGTCAAACCTACACGCTACCTCTCCGCTTCCTTTACCTTTAGGCATTACTACCCTGCTGTGCTCGTAATCAGCTGAAACCATATACAATTGGAATTGAATTAGAAGGCTTTCGAAGCCATACTTTTCAACAAACTGGGCGCTTTGCCTTCGTCGCCCATTTGCGTAGGCAGCCTCTGGTCCTGACTTCGATCTACCGCCTCTTCCTTAGTCTTTGATTGATCAGGCCCTTTTTTAGGCCTCTCCGTGTTATCCTATAACGGGGGAAGAAGTCCATTCCGGTCCAACTAGGTGGGCCGTGTAAAAGTATATCGTAAGTATAAATGAACTTCTCTACCTGCTCGAGCATTCGGATACTTGATCTGCACAATCAAAAAAAAGGACTACCTTTTTGTTTATCATAGGAAGACCGTCTTATGCAATCCTCACCTCTTCGGTACTGCTTGCCTTAATGCGCGATTTGTCTTACACCTATCACGGCTTATCGCTACCATGAATACCCCACCACGCTGACTTGCTTTTTCTTGCTTACCTCCCATTAGCCATTAGCTAGAAGTCATCTCCGTCCTGCAGCTTTACCCCCACCCCATGCAAGAGTGCATCAGGTTCATTTTCTTTTTTTCTGGAGTGAAGTGCCAACTGACTATGTTGAGCCTTGCCTCTAGCCTTTAAGAGAATAGAGTAGGTAGAAAAGGGATGACTAGAGGCTCAAATCAAGCACCAAAGAATGTAAAAAAAAAAATAGAATGCCGACTAGCAGGTCTTTGCCATTAAGACAAGCAGTAGCATTCACAGAGGATTATGATTGGGGGAGAAGGACGGAGGTCAATTCAATCTTTCTTTCGAGTCCTTTTCAGCGATTCCATTCTTTCAAATATACTAGTTCAGTCTTGATCACTGACTCAATAAGCACTATAAAGGGAAAGTCTGCTTGGCTAACCTCACTTATTCTGCTTCGGATTAGGTCCCTATCTGTACAACAAGTGTACTTCAATCAAAGAAGGCTTAGCAGGGAATTCGCAGGAGGATCGTAGGGATGAATGACTGTGGAATGAATATGATATCGAGAGATTTAAGTACGCTAAGTGAAGTGGTCAATCTAGGCTTTACTCTTTGTGTTCTCACTCAATCATTAATAAAAAAGATGGAGATTTCTCTTCGAACTGGTATACAATCGAAAAGCAAAGTGCTTGAACTTCACCAAAGTAGGTGGAGAGGATTGACTTGCTTTTCAGCTTGAATGGTCCTTGGGCGCTTATGGGAATGAAAGGGTATAAACATACGAATAAGCTGAATCCACATTAGCAGACACTGGGGAATCCCCAACTAGAGAATGAGCTCTTTCATCCGTCGAAGGAGAAGTCTCATCCGAAGAAAGAAGAGATCCCGATTCTGACTAGTCAATGGTTCCGGGTTAGTCTTAATCAATAGATTCTCTTTCTTACTAGCCAACAACTGATGTGGAATGCAGTAGTGGGGAAGTTTCCTTTGGGTGTGAGGGTCCCACCCGTAGAGCTTCAAGTTATTCTTTCCGGCCTTTCCTTCTTTGCTTTATAGTGCCTTGTTTTAGGGCTTAGGGGTGGGGCTAGCCAATTCATTCTTCCTTCTTTACCTTCCCCCGGTCCCGAGCCTCCTTACCAGCTCTCTGCCCCTATTCCTCTCGAAAAAGGGCTTATTGAGGGGTGCCTTGAGTTGGCTGCTGGGTTCTTAGGGTATTCTTCGGCTTGCCTTCTCCCCAATTATAACTGTTCATGAGGAAAATGAAAGTGATTCCTTATAGCAATGAGCCTTAACGCCCATACCTGATCCAAGGGGGCCCAACCCAAAGCAAAGTCACTTCCTCAGCCTCGACTGGCTCGCTAGCAAGATGAAGATGCTCGTACTAGCTCCAAGAGCTCAAGCAACTCTATCAGTGGACGGTGCCCTACATCTCCCTGTCCTACTTCTCCTGCTTCTCCTAATAATAGAGTCCACGCTAATCTACGACCCTTTTCGCTTTGGTGACAGATCGAAATTGACTGAAATATAGGAGTTGTACACAAGGTCTTACCTAAGAAAGCCCTAAGGGAAACCCATAGAATATACGAGATAGAACTTTGGGGAGAAAGATACATTCATCCGTATTGTCAGAACAGATCAACGGAGGCATACTGTGCCACCGGGGTGACGGGAGCGCGCCGTACTGTATTGAGGAAGGAAAGTCTACCCATGCCATCCGGTCGAGCCACAACCACTGGCCCTAGTAGGGGCTCGCTGCCTATGCCTTAGGACAGACAGTTTTTTGGCAATCGGCTTTGCCACAAGAGCGATGAATACGATCATCTCCCAATCAACAATAACAATGAAGTCTCGTCGCGCCTTTGGTGCAGCGTAGATGGGCCTTAGGGGGAGGGGCCCTGATGGGGGTAGCCTAGGTTGGCATTTGAGAGGTCAAGCCGATAGGAAGTCAGATTCGAAAAAAAATGGTTTTAGTAACAGGGGGCTTTGACTTGAAAATCCATCGCTTGTTCTATCGAGGAGCTAGTCTTTTATTATCTTTTCTTTAAACGACGGTGGAGTATCATATCTCGTAGTGGGGACTTATTCCCCCTTTTCTTCTCGAACCCCGAGCAATGGTTCTTTCATCAGATTCTTACCCAGAAAAAGTGAAGTATACTATAGGCCATCATCCTGGTGATGCCTGAAAATTCGTCGGGAGTGGTGGTCCGCTTAGACCAAGAGACTTTCTTTCATCTGCGCAGGCTGCTTTCGGGTAGGTGTATAGCAGGACTTGAACCTGCGACCATTAGTCTTTTCCTTGCCTTGGGTTCGCTTGCTTATTCTATGTTGATGGATCAAGGCCAGATGGTTGGAGCTAGGGCTGGCCTCTCCGGCCTACGGTGGGGATTACCACTTAGACTTAGCAAAGTCCTGATCACTCGTAGGAGCACGGCTCGAAAGCATGCGATGCCTATTTCATCTCAGGTTGAGATTTGTACGTTCTGGTCTAGCATCTTACTCGATCGTCTTTCCAATCACTCAGACAAGTTTGCTAAACCTCTATCGAATCAGCAATAAATTACCAGACTCTATCTTTATGTGATTTCCCCTTCCCCTTGGTATAATGGTAGGGTGTTGCCCCGATAGTTCCCATCCCGCAACCTCCTATGGACTCTAAGTGGTGGGATTTCGGGGTAGAAGGTTCATGGTAGGTAGTTCCAATGCGGCGATTAACATCTTTCTAGTATGTAGCGAGATCCGTCCTCCAACCAAAGGGATCGATATAACATAACTAAGGCAGCTAGGCATCAGTTTGAGTTCGAGATCGAGACCCCAAAAGGAGGATATAGAAGCAGATTGAGTTGCAGGGAGAGAGGGTTCAATACCCGATTTGAGAACCAGGTAACCTAGCATCCTCACCCATTGAACCATAGTACAACGCTTCCCTTCGCTCGCGTCCGAACCCATATGTCTTCTATAATCGATATGCCTCAAACAAGGAATGCCAGCGGCAGAGAGAGTTGGATAGGTACCCCCTGCAGTTGCTTCAGCTGCTTACCTTGAACCGAATAGCACTACCCGTATAGGTATAGACTAAGGCGGATTCCATTGGATTTAACCGGACCGGCCAGCATATGAGTAAGCATCAGTAGTTTCAGTTGATGATCCTGAGGCAATATGAGGAACAAGTCATCCAAGGGAAGCTCCTTCCTTAGCGATCCGTAACTAGAAGATTTTTAGCGTAATGACTCTGTCGCTAGTGATGGTGCAGCTTTCACCCCTGCAATAAGGTAAACAGGAGGGCCGGGGGGATTGAATATGGATATGGCGGCGGAGATGCTGCTTTCTTCACCCCTGTTCCGGCATAAACTGATGTTCCCACAATTAGTACTGCTTTCTCCCCCCTACCGGGCTAAGGGGTGCTGGCTCCTTAACAAGCTATCAAACCGAAGTAGAGGCGTATAGATACCGATTTGCAATTGGAATACCTTAAACGGGGTATCAATATGGGCAAGGTCCTTCTTTCACTGGCCATTTGAAAGATGAATCTCTACCTTTTGAAGAAGGTGCCTAGCCTTAGCAGATTCCTACTTATCAGAGGGAAAGTGCTAAGACCGGCCCCATCTAGCGAGAAAAAAGGACTTAGCAATAGCAAAAAAGATGCTAAATAAAGAAAACGAAATATCTAGTTTATCAAAGCATGCTGACTTGAACTTGCTTTCTCATACGAGAACAAAGCACTTTCACCGGCTGTTAGCTTTCCTTTCTCACAAGAGATTCGGGGGAGCACTACAAAAAATGTAAGGCTGGCAATTGCCACTATAACTAAACTGGCTTTAACAGCTGAAGTCCCAAGAATCTTTCCCCTGGCTTTCCTTGTTAGCCTAAGATCCATCCTTTAAAAAGCGATTGCTGTTACGGGACTTTGAAATAAGTCACTTACTTTCTTTTGGTGTAAGAGACAGAGACAGGGGCTTAAGCTGGCTTAGACAGATAAACCCGCAGGTTCCTCTCAAGCTAAGATGCCTTCAATTCATACCCGGGTTGACTTTCAGCTCTGGTCTCATCAGTATTATAGACCGAAGGTTGTTGTCTTAGAAAGGATGCAACTAAGCCGCTTGATAAAGTAGATAGAGAGAAGGGAGTGTTGATCCGGCAGTTTCAACACAGGTTCCTCTGTTATGGCTCGCTTGAGCCCAACTGGTTCGCATGGACACGCAACTGGAAATAGGATATGCTTCTTAACTGGTCTTGTTCAAAGTGAAACTATTTCAAGATCTTTTCAATCCGTTTTTTGATTCGTGTAAGATTCTTGGTACAGTTTTCCTGCTTGCTAATCAAGAAAAACCAAGAGTTGTAATAAGGTGGTAAAGAAGGTCAGAACTGCCGGGTTCCCTGTAGGAAAGGGCGTAACCCCACTCTAAAAGTTGTTCGGTTCCCCTCGGGGAAAAAAGCTCTTCACAATAGGAGCAAAAAGAAGAATTGTCAAGGTTGTCGGCATATCTGCACCCGGCTCAGCTCAAGGTGCAATCCAAGCAAAGTGAGAAGAGCAGGCGAAAGCAAGGTGCGAAGCACTAGTGACATCCTCAAGGCAACGAGTTAGGAGCTCCTAACGGGTAGGAAAAGAATAGAAGAAGCTGCAATTGCTCCTGTTGAATGAGGGGGCATTAGCGGTTTAGGAATCGATCTAGCTGCTTCTCCTAGAGATGGAGATGCGGCATAACCGTACTCGTCTGCTTCTTCTTCTTCCTCTCCTAAATCTCATTCATTTCAATTTGCATTTGGTTATGTTTATTGTTATCCACGCCATGATGTACTGGAATTCCTCCTAAATGAAGCATCCGAATGCATTGCCCTTCTTGACTCCGAACTACATGCTCTATTAGAGACGAGTTGCTTTACGCCCTTGTTTTGAGTTCTCTTCTCGCTCTTCACTGGTCTCCCCGAACTCAGAAGGTGTGATTTTGGAAGCTGTTGCCTTTGACTAGTTTTTTTAAAAGGTAGCTTATCCGAGTTAACTCAAGAGCAGGCTCTGCCGTAAGCAACGTATATTCTGGTTAATGTGACTTTCTTTAGTCCTTTTACCTGCCTGCCCCTCATCCTTTGGTTGCCTGTCTAGCCACTCCTTTCTTTAGTATTCGAGGTGGGCTCTTAAAAGAGCTCCTTCGGCAGCGCCGTACGTGACATTCATTCTTATCCTTATTTCTTTGTATTCGTTATCTGGAGCAGCGAGCTAGCGAAGGAAGGGAAGCTCCGCACAAGGAAGCGAAAGCTGGTTGTATCCCTTGCTTGTTTTTAGTGAGCGAACGTGTACTGCCGAGAAAAAGCTATAGAACAAGGTGGGAATAAGATATAACAAATGGGTAAGACAACCAAGGGCAATTCAACGGCTTTATGAGATAATCGGTATACTTTCTGCGTAGGCAGGCCCAGCAGTATCCAATCAATGTAGTTGGCGGAACAAAGGAAACAGGAATGAGAGAAGTCTTAGAGGAAGATCTAAGTACCGAGAGGGAAATGGAGCTCGAATCTGTAGTAATACCCTTCGCAACGGCTCCAAGAAACGTGCTTATAGCCCATACCGTCTGGAGAATGATATGATTGACCGAGAGTACTTATGAAACCCGGCATTGAACTAAGGGTTTTATCTGCGATCTCCTGCCACAGAACACTCAGCTTACAAATGCTTGAGAGGCGCGATAGAGGGGCGCCTTTAAAGCTGCATTGAACAACCCGTGAAGTGCTTTTCCTCTCTAAAACCCTAAAGCAGGGGGTCTTCCAAGTATGGTATCAGAGCTGACTGGCCACACCCGGCCTGAGCTGCCATCTCTTTCTCTTGGTCAAAAGGCATTTCCGCTCCTAAAGGAAACACTCTTGCTCGCCACAAAAAAGCA